ATACCCCCCTTTTTTGCATTTCTTTCCTTAATTGAACTTCATTTGATTAGGGCGAAGTTCGTTAAAAACCCCCGCCTTTTTAAAGATATCTTGAACAGTTCCTGTAGGTTGAGCACCCTGTTCAAGGAAATATAGAATAGCAGTAACGTTTAAATAAGTTTGATTCTTTATCGGATCATAAAAACCCACTTTCTGCAGATCTTTTCCTTCTCTTCGGGATCGAACATCAATTGCAACGATTCGAAAGACAGCTCATTGAGATAGATGTAAATGAACAATACCCCTCCTAGAAACGTATAGGAAGTTTTCTCTTCGTACGGCTCGAGAAAAAAATAATTTGATTCGAAGTTTTATCTATGTATTGAATTCTAGTAAATCATAAAAGGTGCATAAAATCATCAAATCAATTAGACTGCGGTTTAAGTCTTTTTTTTCTTTTTCATTCCTGAAAATAAAAAAGAAATCATTCGTACTCATAACTCAAGTTAGATAACTTTTAAATAGCTCAAAAGAAAATTGTTAGGCAATTTCATTTATTGAGTGGTCTTTACCCCCTTATTTGTCTCCTTTAAAATTTTTATTTCTTATCTTAAGATACTAAGTCGGGCTCATTTATTGAGACAATTTAAATGGTGTTTCCTTGTTCTGAGATCCTTTATCAATCATTGGGTTTAGACATTCCTTCGGTCCTTCTTAATCCTTTCAAAATGGCAGCAACATACCCTTTTTGGAATTTCCTTCTATCAAAGAATCTTGTGGACATTTGATTCCCGCGTGATACACTTTGGGTCGAAAAAGTTTGATTAATCCCAACAAATTTTCCTTTTGAATGGGAAACTTCCTCGAATGGGATCCTTTCGATTTTTATATCGAAGTTATATTCTCACGAAGTTGTTCCAATTTATTGATTTGCATTAACCCTAGATTTTTGCTCCGAGAAATCAATTAATACTTTCTACTCGAGCTCTATCCTGGACTATTTACATTACCAAATGATGTCGAGCCAAGAGCACTTTCATTCCTATAGAAATGGAAAATGGTGGATATAATAAAGAATCCACAAAAGGTCGTCTCCTTCAAGTCGCACGTTGCTTTCTACCACATCGTTTCAAACGAAGTTTTAGCATAACATTCCTCTAATTTGGAACCGGTATGGAATTGATTCAATTATGGAATCATGAATAGTCATTGGTTCAATTAGTGCATAGACGTCGTACTCTATACTCTTTTTATAGATAGATATAGATCAATAAAGATTTTTCTAAAGAAGTTTTAGTAAGACCTCTATCAAAGAGTCCATTTAACTTCTAAGGAATCATTAAAAATATTCATAATTTTAAAAAACATTCATAATTAAAAAAAGCTCGTATCATTATTTGAATAAAATTGACAATAAGGACCACATTTGATCATCGTAGAAAAGATAAGTCCTTCTTAATTGAATTAAATTAATAAACTAGAGCAAACAAAAAAATAAATAGGTAAGGGAGGGGTTTTCGTATCTATCAAATCAACTGAACAACTGCCCTGTCACCATTCTAATCTAAATAGTCTATATTACAAATTTAAATTTGTAATTTTCGTATCACAAACCTTTTTCACACAAAAATCGAAAGACTTTTATTAGTGAAATAGAACAATAAAAACATATACGATAAACTTTTCCTCATTTTATATGTATTTTTTTAAGTAACATTATTATCTTACTAGAAATAGAAAGTGAATAAAAAACAATAAAAGATATAAAGCACCACCATCTCATGTGTTACATAGATTTACAATTTTTCATTAGGACCCAACACGAAATACCCAAACTGAGATTCAAAGAAAATACATCGGTTGTTAAATATATAATTACATAATATAGCATTGGAGTTTTGTTAAATTTTTGATAATGTAGTTCGGACAGACGCAAATATTTTAATATCTCCCATTAATGATTAATTCTTATCTGCTCACCCATTCTATGGGAATAATGGGACATAACAGAAATGAAAAAGGGGATTCTGATCGCAGATACAAACTACCTAGGCACAAAACTAAAGAAGTCCAGATTAAGCTGTTCCTTTTTTTATTTCAACCTAACCTATATTAACATTAAGAGACTTAATTCTATTGAGTTTGAGTCAACTTTATTAGTACCAAATATAGTTAGAATTCAGAAATCCATAGAAAAATTAATAAATAATTAGACTACCCCATTTACGAGATAAAGAATAATAGATAGAATCGTTGAAAATTTCAATTTTGATAAAATAGAAAATAGATATGGGACGGAGGGTTTTTCTAAATAACTAACTTCTCTAAATTAGGAAGATTTTGAACATATAATGAAAAGATCACTCGCCCTTTTTTAATTTGAATTCAAACGTGTGGAATCCATGTTCCCATCTTACCCGGATGCTAAATAGATTAATTTATACCTGCGTGTTATTTGAACTCGATTGAGTTAAGTTTGTGAAAAAAGTATGATTCATAAAAGATAAAAATCAGAAACACA